TGGTCTCATAGAATCTATTCTCATATCATATAACATATAATAAGAAATAATCTATTACGTATGAATATACATATGAAAAATATGAAACCCAGGGTAAATTTTGTGAATGCTCAGGCGGAAAGGGACGTATTTTTTTTTTAAGATTAAGAAAAAAAAGAAAATCTTATCTACCGAATCGTTGTACATTTCAATTTGAATTAGGGATTCCGTGTACAAATACAAGTAGCCCTTAACTACATATCCATCTGATCAGATATGTATTACCATTATGTATTACATTAAAGAATAAAGAAGGAGGATTTAAAATGCGAGATCTAAAAACATATCTCTCCGTGGCACCGGTACTAAGTACTTTATGGTTCGGGGCTTTAGCAGGTCTATTGATAGAGATCAATCGTTTATTTCCAGATGCGTTGACATTCCCTTTTTTTTCATTCTAGTTATTGACATGGGAAGGGGTGAAGAAAATTAGAGATACAATAAAATATCTGTGACTAATACTTCCCCCCTCATCTTTTTTTTTAGAATTAGAAGAAGTTCAAAAAGAGAAAGAATAAAAGTGGATTTAACCTCAGCGAAACTCGGAACTTGGGTCCGGGCCTCAGTTGTATTACTTATTATTTATTACTATATTGATTGCAACGAAATCGTTCAGAATTTGATTTTTGATTTCGGGTTAGCAACTTCTATTTTTTTTTGTTCCTTTCTTCTTCTTCGCTTCGGATCGTAAAATCAAAAAGGAAGGGTTGAGTGAATAAAAAACCCAAAGGAGGTTCATGGCCAAGGGTAAAGACGTCCGAGTACGGGTTATTTTAGAATGTACCAGTTGTGTTCGAAACGATATTAATAAGGAATCAACAGGCATTTCCAGATATATTACTCAAAAGAATCGACACAATACATCTAGTCGATTGGAATTGAGAAAATTCTGTCCCTATTGTTACAAACATACGATTCACGGGGAGATAAAGAAATAGATCGAACCGATCGCCTGTGTATCACCCTTCCAAGGAACACGAAAAATGGCATATTCTATATATATAACATATATTTAAATAGAATAGAAACAAATCCTATTTCTTAATTCTAAAAGTATTTTTTTTTGATCCGATCGAACGAAATAGGATTTTCGGGATAAGGAATAAACAAACCATGGATAAATCCAAGCGACTCTTTCTTAAATCCAAGCGATCTTTTCGTAGGCGTTTGCCCCCGATCCAATCGGGGGATCGAATTGATTATAGAAATATGAGTTTAATTAGTCGATTTATTAGTGAACAAGGAAAACTATTATCTAGACGAGTGAATAGATTGACCTTAAAACAACAACGATTAATTACTATTGTTATAAAACAAGCTCGTATTTTATCTTCGTTACCCTTTCTTAATAATGAAAAACAATTTGAAAGAAGCGAGTCAACCGCCAGAACTACTGGTCTTAGACCCCAAAATAAATAATAAAAATAATAAATAGGCTTACTCTTCAATTGAGTCAAAATTCCAATCCGAACTCAAACGCGGATTAATGTTTTTTTGTTCGAAAAATCCACGAATCCGGATTTTCTTGTCGTGTCGTAAGAAAAAAAACGAATTTGACAAGAAAGAAGAAATCTTTTTTTATTGAAAGTGTTTGCTCATTTTGACGACTTTATCATATTTTACTAATAGAATTTCTATTCTACCTTCCTGGAGTTCATTCTCCAGGGAGTTCCATTAAAAAAAAACATTCCGATGGATTCCTTACAATCTCCTTATTTTATGATCTCATTGGAAATCATATAAAGACAATTTTTATTTGATATTGCTATTTGTGCAAGTATTTTACGATTAAGAAGCAACTGTCCTTTGTACAGATTGTGTACTAATATACTATAACTATAGGATACCTTATTATCGTTATCGCGAATTACTGCATTTATACGAGTGATCCACAAACGACGAAAATTTCTCTTTTGCCTATTTCGATCTCGATGAGCCGAAACCAAAGTTCTTATTTTCTGTTGAGTAATAGTTCGAGTAAGTCGTGAATGAGCCCCTCGAAAGCTTGATGCAACTAAACGAATTTTTGTTCTACGTTTCCGAGCTATATATCCTCGTTTAATTCTGGTCATTGAATAAATGAAACTTTGATGAATAACTAATTGATTTCCTTTCTTTCAGTTATTCTTTTTTCCCCCTTCCTAATCTATTAATAACAAAACGGATTCTTCCAATGTATAAAATACAAATTCCAATGGCTTTTGCTACTATAACCTTCCCAACCACGATTTTTTTCTTTTTTTTTCTAGGCATTTAACCTTGAAATAAGAAATTGTATTGATACTAGGTGTCAAAAAAAGCATAGTTAAGTAGTAAATATAAACGTATAAAGAAATAGTGGATTCCATCGTTTCTATGATTACTTCTTAAACGGTGAGGTCCTCTCTATACACCGGAGCCCCTTCCTTCATTTAACGAATGTTATTGTTAACTTGTACAGTTCACACTCTTTGGCTCTACCCATGAATTATCCAGTAATAGGTCTTTCACAATGAGATCTACATATAGAGTAACGGTATTTAATTATGAAGATTAGCCGAGTAGCTGACCCTGTTAGTCCGTTCTTGCAAGAGTAAGGACATAATTTTTCTGCTTTTAAAAAAGATTTCCCCTGCTTAGTGGATAATCATTTGCTACCAATGGGGAATTTTTTCTCATCTTAAATTGAAAATTTAGGTGATTGAATTTGCACCAATGGAAACCATAAATTTGATACACAATAGAAGGATAGATCTTTTTTTTAGATAGTGGATAGAGTTCTTGTATCCTATTCATTGGTACTGATCACTGATACTGGAAAAATTCCCAGCCCATGATCAGAACGAGTCGCACATACACCCTAGTACATGTCCCTCTGCGCTGAGGACATCCTCGAAGAGCGGGGGATTTCGTGACATTTCTGATTGGCTGTCTTATGTTTCTAATAAGTTGTTTAATAGTTGGCATATTGAATCGTCGTATACATAATGAGCTGGCTTAGATCGATCCTAACCGGATGATTATGAACTACTTCTATATTAATATATCAAACCTGGGTAAGAAGAAAAATTCTCAAATCGAGATTTGTGTGATGAAATCCCTGCTATTTTTTTTATTCAACCGCTACAAGATCAACAATTCCATGAGCTTGGGCTTCTGTTGCTGACATAAAAACATCCCTTTCCATGTCTTCGGATACAACCCATAAAGGGTTGCCCGTTCTTTGTACATAAACCCTCGTGATGGTTTCGCGCAACTTCAGTAGTTCTTCCGCTTCCAAGATAAATTCTCCCGTTTGTGCCTCATAAAAAGCACTGGCTGGTTGATGGATCATTACCCTGATGATATAACATAATAAATGGTTACTCTATATCGTATGATAAGTCGATGAGAAGAGATAAAGAATAATAAAAAAAGATAGAATTGAACAACCGTACAGGCACGTTTGCGTATTGCATACGGCTCTATAATAAAATTCACTTTTACCTTCGATCAAAGAAAAATATAGAATCTATCAAACCCAGATCGATAAATGATCTAATAACCACCTTTCCTTTTTGAGGAGTTAAAAAATACTAGGATGGCTCCGTTGCTTTATATATTTATTTCATCTACGATTCAGCAATCCCAAAGTTTCTTTTTTTTTTTCGTACTCTTTCATAACATAAATAGTTTTAAGAGCCTTTCGGAAAAAAGTTTGTGACGCTGAAATAAATAGGCACCCGATAAAAAAGATAAAATCAGAAATACCCTTTATCCAATACGACTTTTTCGATACATAATCTAATGTTTTTAAAAAAACAATAATAAGTTTTCTTATATCGAATTTAAAATGCCATGCTATTATTACTTAATATTCATATTTCATATGGCGAAGGCATAGTCTTCTTTTTTCTCTCAAATAAAAAAACTCATTGGCGTCCGGCATGAGGGAATGCTAGACGTTTGGTAATTTCTCCTCCAACTAGGATAAAAGATCCCATTGAGGCGGCTAATCCCATACATATTGTCTGTACATCTGGTCGCACAAATTGCATAGTATCATAAATTGCTACTCCGGGTATTACCCATCCGCCAGGAGAGTTTATAAACAAATACAAATCTTTGGTATCATTCTCTATACTGAGATATACCATAAGACCAATAAGTTGATTCGAGATCTCGCTATCAACCTCTTGACCCAAAAAAAGCAATCTTTCTCGATAAAGTCGGTTGATTAGGACAAAATTTTATCCTTTAGGAACCGTACACGCACCTTTTGATGCATACGGTTCAACAAAAATCGTGAAAAAAAAAGAATCAATGTGTAGCTTCCAGCCCTTTTTCTTTGCGGATTCTTTCTAATTTGTCTTCTAACGAAGGGGCCTTTTTTTTTTTTATTTTTCAAGAAAGATCAATTTTGCCCTGTTTCCTTACTAATATAAACTAATATAAAAAAAATTCACTAAACTTATCGAACTAACTTCTCATTGATGGATTGTTTCATCGAGATCCAATCCAATTCAAATCACGATGTCATTTTCTTGTTCTTGAATGGGCTTCTTCGATTCTTTTAGGTTTATGCTCTACTCCGAGTAAAGATCTGCCCGATTTTTATTTGTACATATAAGACAAATGCCTCCAATACCACGTCTTTTTGCTACGACTTCTTGTTTTTTCTTTTTTCAATTCATTTCATGTCTTCTGCCAAATATTAGACGTATTCATCATATTACTTGATTTATTATGATTAGCAATTTGAGATCACTCCTATTTATAAATAGAAATAAATAGAATATGATACAAGTAGTAATCATAGATATATTACTAATTGGGTTTTTTCTAAACGGAGCCTGGATACTTCATTTTATTGGTCCAAACAAGCCAACCATAAATTATTCTAATTGAGAATATTAATCTGAATACCCTCAAAAATAGATTGAATTTAATTGCACTTCATTGCACTTCACGCTCCAAATTTTTGATAATTCAATCAATCTTTC